GACGACATATCGCTTCTAACATAGGAATTGCTAAAAGTCAAATTCGGGAAAAAGAACCCATTGTATGGGAAATACTTCAAGAAGTTATGCAGGGGCATCCTGTATTGTTGAATAGAGCGCCCACCCTGCATAGATTAGGCATACAGGCGTTCCAGCCCATTTTAGGGGGTGGACGTGCTATTTGTTTACATCCATTAGTTCGTAAAGGATTCAATGCAGACTTTGATGGGGATCAAATGGCTGTTCATGTACCTTTATCTTTGGAAGCGCAAGCGGAGGCTCGTTTACTTATGTTTTCTCATATGAATCTCTTTTCTCCGGCTATTGGAGATCCCATTTCGGTACCAACCCAAGATATGCTTATTGGACTCTATGTATTAACGATCGGGAATCGTCGAGGTATTTGTGCAAATAGGTATAATCCATGGAATCGCATAAACTATCAAAATGAAACAGTTAATGATTATAAGTATAAATATACTACGAAAGAGAAAGAGCCCTATTTTTGTAGTTCCTATGATGTACTTATAGTTTATCAGCAGAAACGAATCAATTTAGATAGTCCTTTGTGGCTTCGGTGGCGACTAGATCAACGTGTCATTGCCTCAAGAGAAGTTCCTGTCGAAGTTCAATATGAATCTTTGGGTACCTATCATGAAATTTATGGGCACTATCTAATAGTAAGACGTATAAAAAAACAAACCCTTTGTATATACACCCGAACCACTGTTGGTCATATTTCTTTTTCTCGAGAAATAGAAGAAGCCATACAGGGGTTTTGTCAGGCCTACTCATACGGTACCTAAGCTAAGGAATTCTGTAATACCGCGGGAATTTTGATCTCTCCGGTTCAACTGGAATCATAATTCCTTAATTTCTACATGAATCGAGATCCAGTAAAGGAGGTCTTCGAATCACTGACTCAAACCCATTGGCGAATCCTACTCAGCGGAATAGAGAAGTACTTATGGCAGAATGGGCTGATCTGTTCTTTTACAATAAAGCGATAGATGGGTCTGCCATGAAACGACTTATTAGCAGATTAATAGATCACTTCGGAATGGCATATACATCGCACACCCTGGATCAAGTAAAGACTCTGGGTTTCCAGCAAGCCACTGCTACATCCATTTCATTAGGAATTGATGATCTTTTAACAGTACCTTCTAAGGGGTGGCTAGTCCAAGATGCTGAACAACAAAGTTTCATTTTAGAAAAGCACCATCATTATGGGAATGTACACACAGTAGAAAAATTACGCCAATCCATTGAGATATGGTATGCTACAAGTGAATATTTGAGACAAGAAATGCATCCTAATTTTAGGATGACTGATCCTTCTAATTCAGTCCATATAATGTCCTTTTCGGGAGCTAGAGGAAATGCATCTCAGGTACACCAATTAGTAGGTATGAGAGGATTAATGTCGGATCCCCAAGGACAAATGATTGATTTACCGATTCAAAGCAATTTACGCGAAGGACTTTCTTTAACGGAATATATCATTTCCTGCTACGGAGCCCGCAAAGGAGTTGTGGATACTGCTGTACGAACATCAGATGCTGGATACCTCACGCGTAGACTTGTTGAAGTAGTTCAACACATTGTTGTACGTAGAACAGATTGTGGCACTACCCGAGGCATTTCCGTGAGTCCTAGAAATGGGATGACGGAAAGAATTTGGGTCCAAACACTAATTGGTCGTGTATTAGCATACAATATATATATGGGCCTACGTTGCATTGCCGCTCAAAATAAAGATATTGGGGTTGGACTTGTCACTCGATTCATAACCTTTCGAACACAACCAATATATATTCGAACCCCCTTTCTTTGCAGGAGTATATCTTGGATCTGTCGATTATGTTATGGTCAGAGTCCCACTCATGGCGACCTGGTCGAATTAGGAGAAGCAGTAGGTATTATTGCGGGTCAATCAATCGGCGAACCGGGGACTCAACTAACATTAAGAACCTTTCATACCGGTGGAGTATTCACAGGTGGTACTGCAGAACATGTACGAGCTCCTTTTAAGGGAAAAATCAAATTCAATGAGGATTTGGTTCATCCCACACGTACACGTCATGGGCATCCTGCTTTTCTATGTTATATAGACCTGTATGTAACTATTGAGAGTCACGATATTCTACATAATGTGAATATTCCACCCAAAAGTTTTCTTTTAGTTCAAAATGATCAATATGTAGAATCAGAACAAGTGATTGCTGAGATTCGCGCTGGAACATCCACTTTCAATTTTAATAAAGTTAAAGAGAAAGTTAGAAAACATATTTATTCTGACTCAGAGGGAGAAATGCACTGGAGTACCGATGTGTACCATGCACCTGAATATAAATATGGTAATGTTCATCTCTTACCCAAAACAAGTCATTTATGGATATTATCAGGATCTCTGTGCAGATCCAGTATAGTGCCTTTTTCGCTCCACAAGGATCAAGATCAAATGAATGTTCATTCTGTTGAACGGAGATCTATTTCT